AACCAGATGTACATACAATATGCATGGGATTAGCCGCTTCAATGGGATCTTTTATTCTGGTAGGAGGAACAATTACCAAACGTCTAGCATTCCCTCACGCTTGGCGCCAATGAGTCTTTTATTTGAGAAAAAAAAAAAAAGACTATGCCTTCGCCATATGAATATTAAGTAATAATAGCATGGCACTTCGAATTCGATATACAAAATTTTTTTTTTTCAAAATCATTCAATTATGTATCGAAAGAGTAGTATGAAAAAAGGGGTATTTTCAATTTGATCTGATTTTTCAGGAGCCTTTTTCAGTGTCACAAACTTTTTTGTTTTCATTTTTCATACCGGAAAGCTTTTAACAATATTTATGTTATCAAAGAATATGAAAAAAAAACAATATATTTATTTTTGAAAAAAAAAAAGAAACTTTGGGATTGCTGAATAACAGACGAAATAATAAAGCAACGGAACCATCATAGTATTTTTTAACTACTCCAAAAAAGGAAGGATGGTTATTGGATCATTTACTGATCTGGGTCTGATAGACCCCATATATTTTCTATTTCTTCGATGGAAAGTAAAAATCAACTCCATAGTAGAGCCGTATGCAATATGCAAAAGATGCCTGTACGGTTTTTCAATTCTATCGACATAGAGGAAACCTTTATTATGTTATATTATTAGGGTAATGATCCATCAACCCGCTAGTTCTCCTTTTGAGTTACAAACGGAAGAATTGCTCTTGGAAGCGGAAGAACTACTGAAATTGCGCGAAAATATCGCAAAGGTTTATGTACAGAGAACAGGCAAACCTTTATGGGTTATATCCGAAGACATGGAAAGGGATGTTTTTATGTCAGCAGCAGAAGCCCAAGCTCACGGAATTGTTGATCTTGTAGCGGTTGAATAAAAAAAAGCAGCAAGGATTCCGTGCAAATACACGATTAGAGATTTTATCTTCTTAATCTTATTACCAGATTTAATAGAATATTTCTATTAATTAATCTATTACTATTAAATTAATCTATTACTATTAATAGAATATATAAATAATTTATAATCATCGGGTTAGGATTGAGCTAAACTTGCTCATTGTGTATATGTATATGACTCAACATGCCAACTATTAAACAACTTATTAGAAACACAAGACAGCCAATCAAAAATTTCACGAAATCCCCCGCTCTTCGGGGGTGCCCTCAACGCCGAGGAACATGTACTAGGGTGTATGTGCGACTCGTTCAGATCATAGACTAAGACAAAAGAAAGGAAACAAATTATTCCAGTATCAGTGATCGTTTATAATAAAATGGAAAAACTCCATTCACTATCTTAACTTAAAAAAAATGATTAATAAAATAATAATATTTATTAATAATATATATCTTTATTAATAATATATATCCTTTCTTTATATCCTTCGATTGTGTATCAAATTTATGGTTTCGATTGGTGCAAGCACAATCACCTTAATTTGTAAAATAAGAAAGACTTACCCATTGGTAGCAAATGATTGCCCATTAAGCAGGGGAACCCTATTTCAATTCAAAAAAGGGAGAAATTATGCCCTTACTCTTTCAAGAACGGACTAAGAGGGTCAGCTACCAAGCTAATCTTCATACTTAAATATCGTTACTGTATAGCTAGATTTCGTTGTGAAAGACCTATTATTAGATATTTCATGGGAAGAGCCAAAGAGTGTGAACTGTACAAGTTAATAATAGCATTGATTAAATGAAGGAAGGGGCTCCGGTGTATAGAGAGGACCTCGCCGTTTAAAAAGTAATCATAGAAACGATGGAACCCACTATTTCCTTATCTATTTCTATTTAATTGACAATGTTTTTTTGATACCTAGACCTAGTATCAATACTATTTCTTATTTCGAGGTTAAATACTTAGAAATAAAAAGAAAAAAATCGTGGTTGGGAAGGTTATAGTAGCAAAAGCCATTGGAATTTATATTTTATACATTGGACAAATCCGTTTTTGTTATTAATAGACTCGGAAGGGGAAAAGAATAACTGAAAGAAAAGAAATCAAATAGTTATTCATCAAAGTTTCATTTATTCAATGACCAGAATTAAACGAGCTCGGAAACGAAGGACAAAAATTTTTTTATTTACATCAAGCTTTTGCGGGGCTCATTCAAGACTTACTCAAACTATTACTCAACAAAAAAGAAAAACTTTGATTTTAGCTCATCAGGATAGAGATAGGAAAAAAAGATATTTTCGCCATTTGTGGATCAGTCGAATAAATACAATAATTCATCAGAATGAAAATACTATACTATAGTTATAGCACAAAAATGTATAATATGTACAAGAGGCAATTCCTTTTTAATCGTAAAATACTTGCACAAATAGCTATATTAAATAGGAATTGTCTTTTTATGATTGCGAATGAGATCATAAAATAAAAATTCCCCGGAGACTGAACTCCGGGAAGGTAGTAGGGTAGAGATTTGTATGATAAAATATAATCCATATGATAAAGTCGTCACAATGAACAACCACGCTCAATAAAAAAAATATTTATTCCTCTTCGCCAATTCTATTTTTTATTACAACAACAACCAAAATTGGATTGTCGTAGTTTTGAACAAAACATCAATCCACGTTTAATTTGAGTTTAGATTCAAATTTGAATTCAATTGAAGAGTAACTCTATTTTTTTTTTGTTTTAAGACCAGGGGTAGTAGTTCTAACGGTCGACTCGCTTTTTTCAAATTGTTTTTTCTTATTTGGATTTAGAAAGGGTAACGAAGATAAAATACGAGCTTGTTTTATAGCAATCGTAATTAATCGTTGTTGTTTTAAGGTCAATTTATTCACCCGTCTAGATAATATTTTTCCTTGTTCACTAATAAATCGACTAATTAAACTCATGTTTTTATAATCAATTCGATCCCCCGACCCAATCGGGGGCAAACGCCTAAGAAAAGATCGCTTGGATTTAAGAAAGAGTCGCTTAGATTTATCCATGATTTGTTTATTTCTATTCTGATTCCGAAAATCCGATTTCTTACAAAAAAGGATTTGTTTTATTTATATATTATTATTATATTTATATATTATATTATTATATTCTTACCTTCTTTTTCTATTTTTTTCATATATGTTATTATATAATATTATGTTATTATATAATATTATAATTTTAATTAAATATAATTAAAATATAATTAAATATTTATATATAATTAATTAATTATATATAAATATTTAATTATATATAAATATATAATTAATATATATAAATATATAATTAATTTATAGTTATAGAATATATATGAAAAATATATCATTTTTCATATTTCTTGGAAGGGTAACACACAAGCAATCAAATTTTTCTATTTCTTTATCTCTGCGTGAATCATATGTTTGTAACAACAGGGACAGAATTTTCTCAATTCCAATCGATTAGGCGTATTATGTCGATTCTTTTGAGTAATATATCTGGAAATACCCGTTGATTTCTTATTAACAATGTTTTGAACACAACCGGTACATTCCAAAATAACCGTTACTCGGATATCTTTACCCTTGGCCATGAGCCTCCTTTGGGTTTTTGATTCACTTAACTCTTCTATTTTCGGATTCGAAGCGAAGAAGAAGAAAGGAACGAAAAAAGTAGAAGTTGATAATTCCAAATCAAATTAGGAAGGATTTCGTTCCAATTAATATTTATATAATATAGTAATAGTATAGTAATAATTAAGTAATACAATGATTTCGAACTATAAATCGCAGTACAGTTTTTCAGTTTTCATTTAAGTATTTTATATGATATTGTTGCCCCTGCCCTAGCCTAACCATTACATTTCTGATCTCACTCTATTATTAATAGAAATTCAATTATATTAATAGAAATTAAATTAATTAATTAATAATTCAAATTATGTTATGGAATTATTAATTTAATTGAATTGAAGCCTGGGCCAGATTCCGTCCGAGTTTCACTGAGGACGAATCCACCTTTATTCTTTCTCTTTTCTAACTTATTTTCTAAAAAAAAAAGAAGAGGAGATTAATCACAGATATTTGATTGGATCTCTAATCTTCTTTATCCCTTCCCGTGCCAATAACTAGAATGAAAAAAAGGGGAATATCAATGCATCCGGGAATAAACGATTGATCTCTATCAAGAAACCCGCTAAAGCCCCGAACCATAGAGTACTTACCACTGGTGCCACGGAGAGATATGTTTTTAGATCTCGCATTTAAAATCCTCCTTCTTTTTATTCTTTATTGTAATTTGGAATACAGAATTCCATATAGGAATATGATCAGATGGTTATTTAATTAATAATCACTTGTATTTGTCGGCCGAATTCCTAATTCAAATTGAAATGGACAACGATTCATTAGATATTTTTTTTTAACAAAAAAAAAGAGGTCTATTTATTTCTGCCCGAGTATTCCCTAAAAATATTTTCCCGTTTTAGGGGAATTTCCTATTTATTTCATAACATAATAAGTCTTTTTATTATTTTTTTTTATTTTTATTTTATAATTTTATATTATAATTATTTTAATTATTATATTATAATTTTTTTATTATTTTTAATTCGATTATTATATTATTTTTATTATATAGAATTCTAATTCTATAAATTCTAATTCTATAGTAGAATAATATTCAGAAGAATAATATTCTTTTTGATTTAGAATTCTATTCTATTATTTATTTCTAATTCTATTAATATAATTATTTAATATATAATATATATTTTTAATATTTATTTTATTTTTTATTATAATTTAATATATATTTTATTTATTAGAATTTTATTATAATAATATTATTCTTTATTTATTATAATTTATAATTTTATTTATTAATATTATTTATAATAATATTATTCATTTTTTGAATAGAATATTATTCTAAATTTCTATTTTCTTTTCCTATTTATTTAATTATTTAATTTAATATTATTTAATTAAAAAATTATTTCTAAATAATATTTAATATAATATTTCATTTTTATTTATTTTTTTTTATCTATAAAATAGTTTTTTTTTTCATATTTTATATTATACGATATAAAACTAAAAAGAAAGAAAAAAATGGCAAGATAATTGATATATATATCAACGGAGAAAAGAAAAATGTGGAAAACAAGACAAAAATTCTTTACAATGACACTGGAAAGAAATAGAAAGGGATGTAGCGCAGCTTGGTAGCGCGTTTGTTTTGGGTACAAAATGTCACGGGTTCAAATCCTGTCATCCCTATCCCTAACTATTACTTATAATTATAAGCAGTAACAAGGGATCAATTGAGACCGATTCAGATTGGACATACATACTCAATATCAATATATATTATCATAGTATATGCATGCAAGATGTATTTGGGGTCACATAAAAATTTTTTTTTTGGAAAATAAAGCGCTCTTAGTTCAGTTCGGTAGAACGCGGGTCTCCAAAACCCGATGTCGTAGGTTCAAATCCTACAGAGCGTGATTCCGCTCTTGGTAGATCAAGAATGACACTGAAATAATTGAACAGCAATCCAAAGTCTGAATTTGACCTCCTGTGGATTCGGATTAAAACAAAGAAAAGAAATAGGAGGTCAATAAACAAAAGAGATATTAATTAATCAAAGGTCTAACTGATCACCACGTCGGTATTGTAAATATGCAGTTACGAATAATCCAGCCAAAGTAATAGGAATTAGACCTAACACGATTCCAAATAGAAAAACTTCAATCATTTTAATTTGTTTGAAACAGGAAAGGGGGAGGTAATATCTATCCTTAAATATTAATCTGTATTGACCATGAATCTCAATGACCAAGAATTGGAAATTGAAACGGTAAGGAAGTATAGGATATATAGAATATCCCACAATTTCGAATTAATTTCATAATTTCAAATCAAATAAGTCGTATCTTACTCAGACCGATAAATAGAGCTGAGGTTATAGTTAAAGCCGCTAGTAGAAAACCGAAATAACTAGTTATAGTGGGCATAAAGAAACTAAATGAAATATGTTCTTTTTATACATATGTTTATAAAGCATTTCCCTAAGTTTCTATTTTTGAGAGAAAGATAAGCAAAAATACCACTTGAAAGATACAATTGAAAATTTAGGATTCACCAATCAATCATTACAGACGAACAAAAATATAGTGACATAGGTAAGAAATCAATTCATTATCTGTGACATCTACCCACCCTGTGATTCCAAATCAATACAATAGATTTATTGAGCAACTCGTGAGTTGAGTAAACTAATCTAATGAAAATATTTTCATTATTATTATTTATATATATTTTATATTTATTAATTAAAATTAATTTAATTAATTTAAATAAATTATTTATATATTATATTTAATTATATATATTAAATTTATATATATTAAATATTAATTAATTTCTAATTTAATTAATTATTTTAATTATTATATTTGAATTTAATAATTATTTAATTATTTTAATTAATTATTTAATTATTTTAATTATATATTTTATATATTTAATTATAATATATTATTATTTAATATTTATTTAATAATTAATTATAATATATTTTTATATTTTAATAAAATTATTTTAATTATTGAATTTTTAATTAATTTCATTTAAATATATAAATAAAATAATAAATATATATAAATAAATAATAAATATAAATATATAAATAAAATAATTATATAAATAAAATAATAGTTGTGTAACTTTATTCAACTTTTTTGTGTCTAATACAAGAAAATTAAATTTTTACGAAAAATTGTATTAGTTGTTCTTTTTCCGTCATCAAATATTATCTATTACTGCTATTATTGTTACTTGTTACTGGACGATTAACGAATTCAATTCTTTAAAATGAAAAAAGAGGAGGTTCCAACAAAAAACATCTTCGACAACCATAAAAAGTATATTTCTAGATTTCGCATCTAATTGAATTGTAGAAATATGATAATCTCCTTCATGAATTATTAGAAACGAATTCGTCGGATTCACATTTTAATTTTACTTGATCCTCAGTTTCTAGTCCGAAGCTAATAATGTGGAGAACCCTCATCTTATACTCTCAAACTTTGAGGAATTTTGTATTGAGTACATCGAGACAACCAACAAGAAAAGAAGAAAAAAATTATTTAGTACTTGATCTCGCCACTGATTGTAAAACTTCGTTGCTGTGTCAGAAGAAGGATAGCTATACTGATTCGGTATACTCGAAAGACACCCTTGGTACAATATTGACGATCTAACAAAGATAGTATTTCAGTAAATTTATACTTTACTTACTGATCTCATCTTTTATGAAATCGATCCCCCTTTGACTGTACAAGAATATGTGGAGCTCGACATGTCTGGAAGCACAGGAGAACGTTCTTTTGCTGATATTATTACCAGTATTCGCTACTGGATTATTCATAGCATTACTATACCTTCCCTATTCATTGCGGGTTGGTTATTTGTCAGCACGGGTTTAGCTTACGATGTATTTGGAAGCCCCCGCCCAAACGAGTATTTTACAGAGAGCCGA